TTTTATTCTCCTTTTTTCTAGATATTTGAATATTTGAGAATTTTTGTGTTGGAGAGCATACAAAAAAAACACCAAAGAAATCATGATTTACTATCTTTTACGGCTGGCAAGAGTCTTTTGCCAGCTAGCTACTGTCTGTGTCTGGTTTGGCCTTAGACTTCTTATGTTACTAAATCCACTACCTCCTGATCAAACAAGGTTAGTCCGTCTATTCTTGTTTGTCTGCTGGATACTTCTCTTCTACTTGCAGACAAAACTCAAAAGGAGTTAGGTAGGAAAAGCGTTTCATTTTTGTCCACGAAGGCTGGGAGAGGGATTTCCAGGGGTTAGTTCTGGTAGAACTTACTCCTGGAAAAAAACCCGGAAAATTCTGTTCGAGTTTATAAAGCACCTGAGATTTCTTTATTCTCTAGGACTTTATTCTACAGAATTTGTTTACGAAAAGGGCCTTTTATCACCCGAAGTAGGTTATTTGTTACTTGAGCTTTTTATTCGGTTCTTCGTATTGATAAAGATTGGGGTGAGACTTTTTACAGTTTTTTCCCTTTTTCTGTTTCTTCTTCTGGGGATCTGGTTTCTTGCCGTCTTACTTTGGGTATTCTGGTTGCTTTGATTCGAGTGTAAAGCTCGAATTTCACTACTAAAAGTCACTGAAAGTAGACGAATAGACAAGAAACTATTACAGGAAAGAAATGAGAGAATCCACAATAAACAGAAAAAGATTCTGCGAGATTTTGTCCCATAGGGGTCATGTCTAGAAAGATGTATAGAAAAGAAAGTCAAATCCAATCTTCTGCTCGTCCGTTTGGAGAGCATACAACACCAAAGGGAGGTGCCTAATGATGGCCAATCTTTTTCGACGAGTGACTAGAATGATCAAACAGTTTTTACCTAAGTTTATTAGAAAGACTGTAGAGACTGTCTGGGCGGTTTTCTGGGGCGCAAGCCTATTCTGGGGTCGGATGTTTTTTAGCTTCCCCAGAGCTTTTTGTAATAGGAATTTGCGGCGACCCGCAGCAACTGTTCGGAATATTTCGGAGATGGAGCTCGAAATAAACCGAAAGAGGAACCAATTGTCAGAAGAACTTTTACGGTTACAAGAACAAATGTCACGGGTAACAGAAGGAAATTACCTTTTAACACGGAAACTTTCCGTGTTAGAGAGGTCCGTGGCCCCCAGCGATCTCGAAATTCAGTCATCCATAGAAATGGACGACGATTTGACCGGGCAGACCAACCGCATCCTAGAAGCCATTTCCGTCTTAACAGAAGAACTTTCCCTCTTAAAGGAAAAACATTCCCAGTTAGTAGAGACGGCCCGGCAAGATGCCTCTCTTCGAAATGAGCACCTCAGCAGGAGCAGGCAACTTACCGGGGCTAAGTTGAGCCAAAGGTCGATCGCCCTGCGGCTCCACAGTACTAGGAAGCCCCCAAAGGCGCCCCTTCAGGAGAACCGCTCACTGCGACAGGAGAATCAATCGCTGCGGGGCAAAAGACTCGACAGCTCCCAAGCGACCCCGGACGAGCTATAGTGGAAGTATTTAGGGGGAATTCGAAAACCTATCTTAAGATATAGATTTGAATGAGGGTTCGGATAGAAGGGTACCAATCAGTACGAATTCTTCTTTCTTCGGATATTGTATGTAATCAATTAGAATATAATAAAGAATCAAATAAAAAGAATAATCCGAACAATACATGTCTTTCACATCCAACTATAAACAATGAGTAACCTCTTCATTTTTGAATGGCGGTTCCAAAGAAACGTACTTCTCTGTCAAAAAAGCGTATTCGTAAAAATATTTGGAAAAGAAAGGGGTATTGGGCAGCGAGAAAAGCATTTTCATTAGCGAAATCTCTTTCTACCGGGAATTCAAAAAGTTTTTTGTACGACAAACAAATAACCAAGTCTTGGAAGAATCTGAATCAATATGACTCCCTGAATTGTCATTTCTAAAATGAAGGATTCCCATTCACTCATAGTTTTCTTTTCAACGGATCAATACGAGACGGGACTGGTTATTGCGGTATGCAGAATAAGAAGTCCTCTGCTTACTGTATTCTCAATTTTTTGACGAAGTAGTGAAGGACAAGATACAAAGTTTTAGCTTTCTTTTTAATAGGTTTTTCGAATTTGTGAGATGGGGGTTGTCATTTTCCTCATCGATTCACTTTTCATAATACACTAACTAAAAGAAAAGTCTTCTTTTTCCTTTAGGAAGGATTTTTTTGGATTATGTATTCCTAATATGTAGTCCAAATAAGGGTCCTATATTTGGGCTGTGGAATCCATCAAGATCTATATCTATATATAGATATAGATCTTGAGAGCTTTCTTTTCTTTAGAAATATAGAATCTTTTTTTTTGAAGTACGCTAAAATTCCGATAAAGATTGAAACCTTTTAGTTCTATGCCTGGATAGAGGACAGAACTCTCTAGTTCCAACTGCTGCATTTCCATTCCAGGCGAAGTTAAACCAACGGAAAGCCCTTTGTGAAAGTGAAACCTAACACCCTACGATCCCACAATACTAATGATTGTTGAACGTTCAATTAGTAATTTGAACGAGTGTTTTTTCATTGATTGTCAGATTCCCTAAAAAAGATTTGATTGAATTGACTCCTTAGAATCTCGACGATTGAATATGGATGGGCTATTATGTTTTCGAGTAAGCCGCTATGGTGAAATCGGTAGACACGCTGCTCTTAGGAAGCAGTGCTAGAGCATCTCGGTTCGAGTCCGAGTGGCGGCATCTTCTAAAAGAGATACAATAAATCCTATAATGAATGGAATTCCTCATTTCCATTCCAGTGTTGAAGGATCCCCCTTTTATTTTTTATTTTAGGATTTTTTTTATGATATTCTCGACTTTAGAACATATATTCACTCACATTTCTTTTTCGATCGTTTCAATTGTAATTACGATTTATTTACTAACCTTATTATTAGTCTACGAAACGCTAGGACTCTATAATTCGTCAGAAAAAGGCATGATAGCTACCTTTTTCTGTATAACAGGATTGTTAGTTACTCGTTGGATTTATTCGGGACATTTCCCCTTAAGTGATTTATATGAATCATTAATGTTTCTTTCGTGGGGTTTTTCCATTATTCATATGGTTCCACATTTTAGGAACCAAAAAACCCATTTAAGCGCAATAACCGCGCCAAGTACTATTTTGACTCAAGGCTTTGTTACTTCAGGTCTTTTAGTGGAAATGCATCAATCCACAATATTAGTACCTGCTCTCCAATCTCAGTGGTTAATGATGCACGTAAGTATGATGGTATTGAGCTATGCAGCTCTTTTATGCGGCTCGTTATTCTCAGTAGCGCTTCTAGTCATTACATTTCGAACACGCATAGATCTTTTTGGCAAAAGAAATCATTTATTAACTGGGTCATTTGTTTTTGATGAGATCCAATACGCAAATGAAAGAGGCAGTGTTTTACGAAACACTTTTTTTCTTTCATTTAGAAATTATCACATGTATCAGTTGATTCAGCAATTGGATCGTTGGAGTTATCGTGTCATTAGTCTAGGGTTTCTCTTTTTAACCATAGGTATTCTTTCGGGCGCGGTATGGGCTAATGAGGCATGGGGGTCATATTGGAATTGGGACCCCAAGGAAACTTGGGCATTTATTACTTGGACCATATTTGCAATTTATTTACATATGAGAACAAATCCAAATTTTCAAGGCACGAATTCCGCAATTGTGGCTTCTCTTGGATTTCTTATAATTTGGATATGTTATTTTGGGGTCAATCTATTAGGAATAGGATTACATAGTTATGGCTCATTCACATTAACATCGAATTGAAGAAGCGACCCAATCTATAGGAACATAGTATGAAGTTTGTGTGAGTTTTTGAGAACTATTTGAATCACTACTGGATTCAAATGGTTCTCAAAAACCCCAAACGTATCTGATTCGAATGGACTTCATTTTCTTTTTCCTTAAGATAAGGAAAAAGAAGACTTATTTTTTTTTCATTGTCCAGCGAATGGTTTTTGAAATCATAGCTTTCTTTTCTATCTTATTCATGAAAACTATCTTATCTATAAAAGTAATTAGATAGGATAGCTTCTACCTTGTCAACGGATAGTGAGAGAAGGAAATCCGGATAAATACCAATCCCTATTACGGGTAGAAAGATACAGATCGAAACAAAAAGTTCTCGTGGTCCAGAATCCAAAAAAGAAGAGTTTGGGGCAGGAAATTGCTTGTATCCATAGAACATCTGGCGTGACATAGATAATGAATAAATAGGAGTTAATAGAATTCCAATTGCCATTACAAAAGTAATGAGTATTTTTGGCATTAAAAGATATTTTGGACTGGTAATTATTCCAAAAAAGACTACCAATTCGGCAACAAAACCACTCATTCCCGGCAATGCAAGAGAAGCCATCGAGAAGCTACTGAACATTGTAAATATTTTAGGCATTGGGATAGCTATTCCGCCCATTTCGTCGAGATAAACAAGACGTATTCTATCGTAACTCGTTCCTGCCAAGAAAAAAAGCGCCGCACCAATAAATCCGTGAGAAATGATTTGTAAAATGGCTCCATTCAGTCCTGTATCGGTTATAGAACCAATTCCTATAATTGTAAAACCCATATGAGATACAGAAGAATAGGCTATTCTCTTTTTTAAATTGCGTTGGCCGGGAGATGTTGAAGCTGCATAGATTATTTGAACTGTACCTATTATCATCAACCATGGAGAAAATATAGAATGAGCGTGGGGTAAGAATTCCATATTGATCCGAACCAATCCATACGCTCCAATTTTTAATAAGATTCCGGCTAGAAGCATACACGTACTGTAATGTGCCTCCCCGTGGGTATCTGGTAACCATGTATGTAGGGGTATAATCGGTGATTTGACAGCATAAGTAATAAGAAATCCAAAATAGAATATTATTTCCAATGCCACCGGATACGATTGATTCGCTGAGGTTTCAAAATTGAAGGTTGGTTCGTTGGAACCATATAAACCCATGCCCAGAACTCCCATTAATAGAAAAACAGAACCCCCCGCAGTGTACAAAAGAAACTTTGTAGCTGAGTACAAACGTTTCTTTCCTCCCCACATGGATAGAAGTAGGTAAACAGGAATTAATTCTAACTCCCACATGATAAAAAAAAGTAAAAGATCTCGAGAAGAAAATGATCCTATTTGGCCGCTGTACATTGCTAACATCAGGAAATGGAACAATCGTGAATCCCGAGTCACTGGCCGAGCCGCTAAAGTAGCTAAAGTAGTGATGAATCCCGTCAGTAAAACGGGTCCTATGGAAATTCCATCGATTCCGAGTCTCCAGTGAAAATCCAAAAAATGGATCCATCTAGAATCCTGTTCTAATTGGATTAATGGATCGTCAAATTGGAAATGATAACAGAATGCATAGGTCGTTAGAAGTAGTTCTATTGTGCATATAGAGAGAGTATACCACCTAATCATCTTATTTCCCCTATGAGGAAAAAAGAAAATGGAAGAACCCGCGGATATCGGCAAAATCACAATTATTGTTAACCAAGGAAAAGAATTCGTGGTAAAGACAAGATACACTTTGACCAAAAAACCCGTGCTCGAAATAATCTTTTTGATCGAGTACGGGTTTTTGTCGGTAAGGAGAAAAAAAAAATGGGTTCAAGTAGAGTTTTCTAGAACGTATCAATAAGCTAGCCCCATGCTTCGCGTTGTCTCATGCCATAAATAAACCCGGACACTTAAGAAATCTGTTGGACAAGCGGATTCACACCTCTTACAACCTACACAGTCTTCTGTTCTTGGGGCAGAAGCAATTTGCTTAGCTTTACATCCGTCCCAAGGTATCATTTCTAATACATCTGTGGGGCAGGCTCGCACACATTGAGTACACCCTATACATGTATCATAAATCTTTACTGAATGTGACATGGTATCTATCCACTTTTTGAACGTCATAAATTTTCGATCTAGTAAAATCATAAAGGAATCATATATGGTAGACACCAGACGAATCGAGGGTTTACCAGAATCGATTTCGAATCAATCTACTTCTGGATCTGCTCATGATAGCGGTCCAAGATACTTTGATTTATTACGTTTTAGCAAACATGGGCCTATGTTTGTTTCTATCGTACATACCAATTTGAATTGGTGAATATTCTATTCGGTATTTATATGATTACCGCTATTTATTCAGCAAGTTCGATTGATTGATACGAGTGGATTTTCTGTTACGATGAATTGACGAAACAATAGCAGGTCCAATAGCGGCTTCAGCGCCTGCAATAGCTATAACAAAAATTGCGAAAATGTCTCCTTTTAATTGGCGACTATCAAATAAATCAGAAAATGTTACGAAATTCATATTAACCGCATTCAGTATAAGCTCAAGACACATAAGTGCTCTAACCATATTTCGACTTGTGATCAATCCATAAATACCGATAGAAAATAAATAGGCACTCAAAACAAGTTCATGTTCAAGCATCATTGACCAACCCCTCATCAATCTGGTTTTATTTGCTTTCAGTATGAACAAAAACTCCACCTTAATCCATTTTATTGACTAGAATATCACAAGTGCAGAACAAAGGAAGGTATTGGTACTAGAATAGATTGAACTAAAACCATTTCCATTTTATACATGAAAAATAGAAAAATGGAATTGATGAAGGAAAAAAATAGGTGTGATAAGAACGAAGTCTTTCTCGTTTTGAGAGGACAGAACTCTTTCATTCGAAGTCTTTCTTTTTATTACTGACGGGCCATAACAATTGCACCTATCAAGGCAACTAAAAGAATTATAGAAATGAGTTCAAAGGGAATCAAAAAATCTGTTGAGAAATGAGTCCCAATTTGTTGACCATTATTTAAAAAATCCTGCTCTAAAATCTGGTTTGATCTTGTAGTCCAAATAATACCGTACCATGAAGTATCTGGGACAGTAGTCATTAGTGAAACAAAAAGACTTGTACAAACCACCAAAGTGACTCCTTCTCCAACGGTCCAAAGACCGAAATCGTTGTAATATTCTGAGTCATTCATGAACATCACAGCGAAGACGATTAACACATTTATGGCCCCCACGTAAATAAGTAGCTGTGCAGCAGCTACAAAATGGGAATTCGATGGAATATGGAATAAGGATATACAAACAAGAACCAACCCCAAGGAAAAGGCAGAAAAAATTGCATTGGTAAGTAATACCACTCCCAGACCTCCTAATATAAGAACCGATCCCAAAAATACTAAAAGAAAATCATGTATTGGTCCAGTAAAATCCATTATATGTCAAATAATAGAGAAATAAGCTTAAATGTTTCATGATCTTTTTGACCAGACCGGGAAAAAATAGGTTACCCGACTCTTTTTAGGATATACTCCTAATGGAATCCAATCCTAGATGGGGTGGGGGTTGATGTAGATACAGTTATGAATCCCATTATATCTATCCGAAAGAGTAGTTCATATATAACTCTAGAATCAAATTCTAAATAAATTATAGAAGAAGGGACAAGAAAAAAAAAAGATTATCATCCCCATAGGTGAATTCATAGCCTAAGGCGATGCGTAATAAAAAGGTCAAATAAGACCGATAAAGCATCCCAATCACAACTCCAAGGAATCACATAGGAACTGTCAGAATTCGAATTCTTATCAATACTGGAACTCATAGGGAAGGAAGTGGATTTATGGATGGAATCAAATATGCCGTATTGACAGAAAAAAGTGTTCAGTTATTGGTGGGGAAGAATCAACATACTTCTAATGTCGAATCAGGATCAACTAGGACAGAAATAAAGCATTGGGTCGAACTCTTCTTTGGTGTTAAAGTAGTCGCGATGACTAGTCATCGGCTCCCGGGAAAGGGTCGAAGAATGGGACCCATGATGGGACAGACAATGCATTATAGACGTATGATCATTACGCTTCAACCGGGTTATTCTATTCCACCTCCATCGACCTGACGAATCACATCTTCTGCTCTTCCTTTTGTGTTGGAGAGCATACAACACCAAAGAAATCATGATTAACTCTCTTTTCCGGCTGGCAAGAGTCTTTTGCCAGCTAGCTACTGTATGGTTGGGGATGAGACTTATTATGTTACGAATTCAACTACCTCCTGATCAAACAAGGTTAGTCCGTCTATTCTTGTTTGTCTGCTGGATACTTCTCTTCTACTTGCAGACAAAACTCAAAAGGAGTTAGGTAGGAAAAGCGTTTCATTTTTGTCCACGAAGGCTGGGAGAGGGATTTCCAGGGGTTAGTTCTGGTAGAACTTACTCCTGGAAAAAAACCCGGAAAATTCTGTTCGAGTTTATAAAGCACCTGAGATTTCTTTATTCTCTAGGACTTTATTCTACAGAATTTGTTTACGAAAAGGGCCTTTTATCACCCGAAGTAGGTTATTTGTTACTTGAGCTTTTTATTCGGTTCTTCGTATTGATAAAGATTGGGGTGAGACTTTTTACAGTTTTTTCCCTTTTTCTGTTTCTTCTTCTGGGGATCTGGTTTCTTGCCGTCTTACTTTGGGTATTCTGGTTGCTTTGATTCGAGTGTAAAGCTCGAATTTCACTACTAAAAGTCACTGAAAGTAGACGAATAGACAAGAAACTATTACAGGAAAGAAATGAGAGAATCCACAATAAACAGAAGAAGATTCTGCGAGATTTTGTGCCATAGAGGTCATGTATAGAAAGATGTATAGAAAGTCAAATCCAATCTACTGCTCTTCCTTTTGGAGAGCATACAAAAACTCACTCAAGGGGGGTGTCTAATGATGGCCAATATTTTTCGACTAGCTACTCTAGTCTTTTTATGCATGCGGATAAACAATTCAGTTGTTGTGGCTGGACTCCTTTATGGATTTCTGACCGCAGGGGCCAAAGGGCCCTCTTATCTCTTGCTTCTCCGAATTCGGGTTATGGTTATGGAAGAAGGAGGCGAGAAGGATGTATCAGCAACAACAGGTTTTCTGATGGGGCAGCGCATCATGTTCCTATCGATCTATTATGCACCTCTCCATCCAGCATTGGATAGACCTCATACAATAATGATTTCCGTAAAATTCAAAAAAAATTGGAAAGATGGATTCATTTGGATGTTCCACTGGGTTCGACTAGCTACTTTTCGACCAGATTACAGAACTATTATAGTCCGTGTATTCTTTCTCTTATGCTGGAAGGCTTGGAGAACATACAAAACAAAAAAAAGGGCTAACTGGTGAAAAAGGGAGTTTCGTTTTTGTCCACGAAGGCTGGGAGAAGGCTTTCCAGGGGTTAGTTCTGGTCGAACTTACTCTCCGAAAAAAAACCTGGAAAATCCTGTTCGAGTTTATAAACCTCCTTCGAGATCTTGATTTTGTAAAAATTTATTTTAACGACTTTGGGTCTGAGAAGACTCTTTTCTCACTCGAATTCGTTGATTTGTTACTGGACCTTCTTGACTGGCTCCAAGAATTCATCCTAAGTGGGCTGACACTTTCTACAGCTCTTCCCCTTTTTCTGTTTCTTTTTCTGGGGATCCGGTTTCTTGCCGTCTTACTTTGGGTATTCTGGTTGCTTTGATTCGAGTGTAAAGCTCGAATTTCACTACTAAAAGTCACTGAAAGTAGACGAATAGACAAGAAACTATTACAGGAAAGAAATGAGAGAATCCACAATAAACAGAAAAAGATTCTGCGAGATTTTGTCCCATAGGGGTCATGTCTAGAAAGATGTATAGAAAAGAAAGTCAAATCCAATCTTCTGCTCGTCCGTTTGGAGAGCATACAACACCAAAGGGAGGTGCCTAATGATGGCCAATCTTGTTCGACTGGCTACTCGAGTCCGTTTATGCATGCAGATAAGCAATTCTGTCGTTGTGGCTGGCATTTTGATGATGATGATACAGAGCCAGTTCCAATAGACTGAACTTATGAAACGCTCCCATCCCATTGGCGTGCATCCAGTAGGAATTGAACCCACGACTTCGCCAATTATGAGTTGGGCGCTTTAACCATTCAGCCATGGCATCATACATCGTGAACAGCCAAAACCAACACTTACCAACCATGCCAAAAAAACCGCAGACAGGCTTTGAAGTGAAATTCTGGATCTTCGAATTGAGAGAGTGGCTGGACTCTATTATGGATTTCGGACCGCAGGGGCCATAGGGGGCATGTCGAGAAAGACGTATACAAAGTCAAATCCAATCTTCTGCTCGTCCGTTTGGAGAGCATACAACAACAAAGGGAGGTGCCTAATGATGGCCAATATTTTTCGACTGGCTACTCGAGTCTTTTTATGCATGCAGATAAGCAATTCTGTCGTTGTGGCTGGACTCTATTATGGATTTCTGACCGCAGGGGCCATAGGGGGCATGTATAGAAAGACGTATCCAAAAGAAAGTCAAATCCAATCTTCTGCTCGTCCGTTTGGAGAGCATACAACAACAAAGGGAGGTGCCTAATGATGGCCAATATTTTTCGACTGGCTACTCGAGTCTTTTTATGCATGCAGATAAGCAATTCTGTCGTTGTGGCTGGACTCTATTATGGATTTCTGACCGCAGGGGCCATAGGGGGCATGTATAGAAAGACGTATCCAAAAGAAAGTCAAATCCAATCTTCTGCTCGTCCGTTTGGAGAGCATACAACAACAAAGGGAGGTGCCTAATGATGGCCAATATTTTTCGACTGACTACTCTAGTCCGTTTATGCATGCAGATAAGCAATTCTGTCGTTGTGGCTGGACTCTATTATGGATTTCTGACCGCAGGGGCCATAGGGCCCTCTTATCTCTTGCTTCTCCGAACTCGGGTTATGGAAGAAGGAAGCGAGAAGGATGTATCAGCAACAACAGGTTTTCTGATGGGGCAGCTCATCATGTTCCTATCGATCTATTATGCACCTCTCCATCTAGCATTGGGTAGACCTCATACAATAACTATGCTAGGTCTACTCTATCTTTTGTTTTATTTCTTTTGGCGCAATGACAAAGAATTTTTTGATTCGGTAGCTACTACCAGAAATGGAATGCGTAATTTAAGCACTCAATATGTATTCCTTACGAATCTCATTTTTCCACTATTCAACCATTTCGTTTTGCCGAGTTCGACCTTACCCAGATTAATCAGTATTTATATGTTTCGATGCAACAACAACAAGATATTATTTTTAACAAGTAGTTTTGTTGGTTGGTTCATTGGTCACATTTTATGCATGAAAGGGTTTGAGTTGGTATTTTTATTCTGGATACGGCAAAATCGTTCTATTAGATTGAATAAGTACCGCGCCGCAGACTTTAGAAATTCTCTGGAGCGAATCTTTACCATTCTAGTATTTCTTTCCTGTGTCTACTATTTAGGCAGAATCCCGTCACCTATTAGGACTGAGGATAAGAAAAAGAAACGAAAAAATACCTCGGCAACGGCAGAAAGGGGGCAGAGTGAGGACGAAACAGATGTAGAAATAGACACAACTTCCAAACAGGGGCAAGAAAGATCCGCCGAGGAAGACCCTTCCCTTTTTTCGGAAGATTTGGACAACATAGATGCGGAAGATTCGGACAACATAGATGAAAAACTGAAAGAAAAGAAAGACTTCTTCTGTTTTGAAACGCCTCTTGTGACTTTTTTTTTCGACTATAAACGATGGAATCGACCATTGCGATACATAAAAAATGATGGATTTCAAAATCAAAAGGATCTAAGAAATGAAATGTCAGACTATTTTTTTGATACATGCCGAAGTGATGGAAAACTAAGAATTTCTTTTACATATCCACCCAGTTTGTCAACCTTTTTTGAAATGATAGAAAGAAAGGGGTTTTTGTACACACCAGAAACACTCCCCTCTGATGAACTGTATAATCATTGGATTTATACCAATGAACAAAAAAGAAATAGCCTGAGCAACGAACTTTTCAATCGAATTGACGCTCTAGAAAGGGGGTCTCTTGATCTGGATGTACTCGAAAAACGGACTCGATTATGTAATGATGAGACTGCACAAGAATGCTTGCCTAAAAGGTATGATTGTTTTTTGAATGGGCCCTCTCGTGGAACAGCCATAAAATTACCCCCAAGCGTTAAGAAGGAAAATTATTATTTAATCACCCCTACGGGGGATTCCAAAGAAAAAGTGTGGATAAACAAGTTTCATGGTACCCTTTTCCCTGATTACCAAGAATTTGAACAAAAACTAGATACATTTGAGGAAAAATCAGTATTGTCAGACCAAGGAAAAATGGATTCGGAAAATCAAGTGCAATATTTCTTCGGTGCAAGTACAACTGAACCAAAGGATCAAACAATTCAAAAAAACACAACGGAGGGACTTGACCTAAAAAAAATTAATAAAAAAAAGGAGAGACCCCGAAAACGAAAAGAAATTGGTAAAAAGAAACTCAAAGAAATTGGTAAAAAGAAACTCAAAGAAATTGGTAAAAAGGTTCCTCGATGGACATACAAATTGCTCACTGATTCTCAGGAAGAAGTCCTGAAGGAAGAAGACAAAGAGTGGTCTCAGATTCATTCAAGACACTTCAAAGCTGTATTCATTTTTGATTGGAAGGACTTTTTTACGAAGCAGGGGGGGTCGACGGATTATGATGATGAGGATCAGGATACTGAGGAGATTTTTATACGTTATTCGAAACAATCGGATTTTAATCGAGATTTAATCAAAGGATCCGTACGCGCTCAAAGACGTAAAACAGGTATTTTGAAACTATTTCAAACAAATCTGCATTCCCCACTTTTTTTGGACAGAATAGACACAATTTTCTCCCCAATACTGAAAAGTATAAATCCAATCTTGAGGATCTTTAGGAATTGGCTCGGAAAAGGCGCGGAAGTGAAAACTTGGGATTACGAGGAAGACGAGGCACAAGAAAGGGAGGACGAAGCACAAGAAAGGGAGGACGAGGCACAAGAAAGGGAGGACGAGGCGGAGGCCGAGGCAGAAAAAAGGGAGAACGCGGAGCAGGCGCGACTAGAAATAGCAGAACTGTGGGATACTACTGAGAACGCTCACGCACTAAGGGGTTTTCTGTTACTAGCCCATTCAATTCTTAGAAAATATATAGTATTACCCTCATTGATAATAGCCAAAAACTTTAGCCTTTTTTTATTATTTCCATTGGAATTCCAAGAGAAATTCCCCGAGTGGTACAAAGATTGGGACGCCGATTGGAAGGCGTGGGGCAGAGAAATTCATGTAAACTGTACTCACAATGGCGTTATATTCTCAGAAACGGAATTTCCACAAAACTGGTTAACAGAAGGTATGCAGATAAAAATCCTCTTACCTTTCCGTCTTCGGTACAGTTTTCCACTACGACCCAAGAAAGATCCAATGCAAAAGAAAAGCAAAAAAGTAAAATATTCCTTTTTCACAACCTGGGGACTGGAAACTGAATGGCCTTTTGGTGCTCCCCGAGAAGAACCTTTTCCTCTTGAACCTATTTATAAAGAATTTGAAAAACGAATTAGAGAAGCGAAAAGGAAATGTCTTCTATTGTTCAAAAAAAAAGAAAAATGGATTATAGATCCGTTTATCAAAATCAAACAACTTGAAAAAGTAAATCGAAATAAACAATTTGGATTGAGAGAAGGGTATGAATTGAGTGAAACGCAAAATGATCAAAATTTTCGAATAAGTAATCAGATTTTGGATGAATCGTCCAGTCGAATTCAATCTATGGATTGGACAAAATCTTCACTTACAGAACAAAAAATAAGGGATCTGTCCTATAGGACAAATTCAATCAGAAATCAAATTGAAAAACTAAAAAACGACAAGAAAATAAAATTTCTAATACCCGAGATAAATATTAGTCCTAGCGAGGAAAGTTTTGCTGAGAAAAGATTAGACTCGTCAAAAAACCTTTGGCAGATATTAAAAAGAAGAAGTGTGCGATTAATAAGGAAAGGGCGCTTTTTTTTGGCATTTTTCATTGAAAGTTTATTCTGTCAATCTCTCATTTATATTTCGAGGGTTAATGTAGAAACCTTTCTTGAATCACTTGAATTAAAAAGAAACCTTGAATTACTTGAATTAAAAATAAAAAAAAAAATTATTGATACATACAGTTACAATAAGCAAACAAATCAAAAAGAAATTGAGGAAAATACAATTCATTGGATTGCAACTCTAAAAAAAGAGTTTTCTAATTCTAAGATTGGTGATAAAAATTCAAAGAATTTTTGTGGGATAGTTTCCTTGTCACAAGCATATGTATTTTACAAATTATCACAAAGCGCAGGTAGTCACAAGTCTCCCTTGAAATCTGTCCTTCAATATTACCGAACATCTCTTTTTCTTAAAGATAGAGTAAAGAATTTTTTTGGAACACAAGGAATATTTCATTCCGAATCAAGGCATAAAGAACATCGAAATGCAGAAATGAATGAATGGAAAAACTGGTTAAGCAGTCACTATCAATATGATTTATCTCAGACTAGATTATCTAAATTTATGTCGCAAAAGTGGCGAAATAGGGTCAATCAAAGTCATAAGGTTCAAAATATAGACTCGCCAAGTTTGGATTCATATGAAAAAACCCAATTATTTGATTTTGAGAAACAAAAAGAAAAAACAGCTTCATTATCGGTTAAAACAAAAACAGAGAAATTAAAAAAACATTACAAATATGATCTTTTATCACATAAATATATTAATTATGAACAAAGGAAAGATTTCTCTATTTATAGATTGCCGTTACAAGGAAACGAAGGTCAAGGGATTCCCTCGAAGTACATCACGTATAAACCTGATTTTTTTTCTATCCGGAGATATATTAGAAAAAATCCGGATAGAAAATATTTGGATTGGCAAATCATCCGTTTTATAAAGACAAGACATATTGAGGCCTGGAGCAATAAAAAAACGAAGATTGCTACTTTTGATTCTCCACTAATTCATACAATTGATAAGAAAGATCTTTTTTATCACGCGATGCATAAACAATGCAACTCATCCAAAAAGAATCAAAAAAATAATGAAAAAAAGAATCAAAAAAACCATCCTTTTGATTGGATGGGAATGAATAAAGAAAGACTAACTCAAACTCAGCGCAGTAAGAAATCGATTTATGATAAATATAGGATAAAACCGTGGAGCATACCAATCAAATTACTTCTTTTCGAGTTTAATAACAATCAAAACATTCGTGACCCTCGTGAAAAAAAAAAAACCAAAGAAAAAGAAAAAATGGATCTTGAATTAGAGAATCAAAATCAAGAAGAAAAAAAAAAGCCTGGACAAGGGAATCCTAGATCAAATAAACCAAAACAAAGAAAGCCTAAATCAAATCAACCAAAACAAGGAAAGCCTAAATCAAATCAACCAAATCAACAACAAGATGGTAAACAAGAGTCTGGCGGATCAGATATTGAAAAATATAAAAAGAAAAAGCAAGAGAAGAAGACGTGGAAGCCAAGCAGCCGTCTACGAATCTTCCTGAGAAATAAATGTTACTTGGGTTGTCAGTTGAAATGGAGCAATCTTTATGAGGAAAATATACTCACTGCTATCAATATCGCCAGTTTCCTGATTAGGACGAGAGATCCACTGGAAATGGCTCTATCCTTTATTCGAAGACAAGCAATGCCTCTAGAGCTTCTGGAGCTATTGTATCGTAAACGTGAATTGATTCTGGAAAGTGAACCTAAACCTACAATTGAAGTGCCTAAAGCGCTAACAAGGGGAGAAATAATAATCAACCTAGCTCGTATGCCTAGAAAATGGGATGGTCCATTGATTATGTATCAAACCATAGCTATTTCACTGATCCATAAGAATAAACACCAAATTAATATTAATAGAAAAACTAATAGAAATAATAGAAAAACTAATAGAAAATGCCGAAAAAAAGAAAAACGAAATGTTGATAGGAATTATTTTTCTGAATTCATTACAAAACAGGAAAAGATGGTTGGGAATTTCGATGAAAATCATTATGATTTGCTTGTTCCTGAAAAAATTTCATCTCCTAGACGTCGTAGAGAATTGCGAATTCTAAGTTGTTTAAATTCCGGGAAGGAAAATATGGATGTTGTGGGTAAAAAGAACGTCTTTTGCAACGAGAACAACGTAAGGAATTGTGGTCCACTTTTAACTAATAGCAAGGATAAGGATCTTGATATAGAGACAAATCAATTCATTAAATTTAAATTTTTTCTTTGGCCAAATTACCGATTAGAAGAGTTAGCTTGTATGAATCGCTATTGGTTTGATACCAGTAATGGTAGCCGTTTCGGTCTGTTAAGGATACAGATGTATCCACGCTTAAGAATTCGTTGATGATAAACTTTCTAGATTCTATATGTATCACTATACCTGGTATGGTATGATATAGGAATGGATGTATACAGGCCTTATGCTGTGCTGTTTTATATTCTGGTACATGATACAAATTGGATGACCTAAGATTTTTCTGATCTTAGGTCAAAATTCTTTTTTTTTCTTTTTTTTTTTGGGGGGGGGGGGGGTTGGGTTTTGTGGGTGGAGAACTATAGGAGCCCTTATACTTACTAGGTATATACGAATCCAATTTCAAATTGGATTGATTAAAATAATATATTAATAAATTCACATTATTGTGTATACCAGATTCCAATGAATGTCATTATTTTTATTGATCAGTAAAATCCATATCTGTAGAAAATAAAAAATTAAAAGGGAGGGGGAAGAACTCTTTTTATGGTAAAAAGTGCATTCATCTCAGTTATTTCGCAAGAAGAAAGCAAGGGGTCTGTTGAATTTCAAGTATTCAGTTTCACCAATAAAATAACGAAACTGACTTCACATTTGAAATTACACAAAAAAGACTATTTATCTCAGAGAGGTCTACTGAAAACTCTGGGACAACGTCAACGGTTGCTGAGGTATTTGTCAAATAAAAATAGAGTACGTTATAAAGAATTAATAGATCAGTTGGATATTCGGGAGTTAAAAACTGGTTAAGTTAATTGGAAGATCCCTTTTGCATTATTTGATTTTTAAGAGCTTGGATTTTGATGAACTTCATTTAGTTTTGAGCAATTCATAGAATACTGAGACTGAAGCGGGGAAAAAGCATATGAATGTACCGACTACAAGAAAAGACCTCATGATAGTCAATATGGGTCCTCACCACCCATCAATGCATGGCGTTCTTCGCCTCATCATTACTCTAGACGGTGAAGATGTTATTGACTGTGAACCCATATTGGGTTATTTACACAGAGGGATGGAAAAAATTGCGGAAAACCGAACAATTATACAATATCTACCTTATGCAACACGTTGGGATTATTTAGCGACTATGTTTACAGAGGCAATAACAGTAAACGCACCAGAACGGTTGGGAAATATTCAAGTACCTAAAAGAGCTAGCTATATCAGAGTCATTATGCTGGAATTGAGTCGTATAGCTTCTCATCTGCTATGGCTCGGCCCTTTTATGGCAGATCTTGGTGCGCAGACGCCTTTCTTCTATATTTTCAGAGAGAGAGAGTTAATATATGATCTATTCGAAGCTGCCACAGGTATGCGAATGATGCATAATTTTTTCCGTATCGGAGGAATCGCTGCTGATTTACCTCATGGCTGGGTAGATAAATGCTTGGATTTCTGCGAGTATTTTTTAACAGGAATTGCTGAATATCAAAAGCTTATTACGCGGAATCCTATTTTTTTGGAACGAGTTGAAGGAGTGGGCATTGTTAGTGGGGAGGAAGCCATAAATTGGGGTTTATCGGGGCCAATGCTACGGGCTTCCGGACTCCAATGGGATCTTCGTAAAATTGATCATTATGAGTGTTACGACGAATTTGATTGGGAAGTACAATGGCAAAAAGAGGGAGATTCATTAGCTCGTTATTTCGTCCGAATCAGTGAAATGACGGAATCCATAAAAATTATTCAACAAGCTCTAGAAGGACTTCCGGGGGGGCCCTATGAGAATTTAGAAGTCCGGCGCTTTGGCAGAGAAAGGGATTCGGAGTGGAATGATTTTGAATATCGATTCATTAGTAAAAAACCATCTCCGGCTTTTGAATTGTCGAAACAAGAGCTTTATGTGAGAGTAGAGGCTCCAAAAGGAGAATTGGGAATTTTTCTGCTAGGGGATCAGAATCCTTTTCCCTGGAGATGGAAAATTCGTCCACCGGGTTTTATCAATTTGCAAATTCTTCCTCAGCTAGTTAAAAGAATGAAATTGGCGGATATTATGACGATACTAGGTAGTATAGATATCATTATGGGAGAAGTTGATCGTTGAAATGATAATTGATACGACGGAAGTACGAGCTATTAATTCTTTTTCCCGATTGGAATCCTTAAAAGAGGTGTATGGGCTCATACGCTTGCTTGTCCCTATTTTTACTCCTATATTTGGAATCACAATAGGGATACTCATAATTGTGTGGTTAGAAAGAAAACTATCTGCAGGAGTACAACAACGTATTGGACCGGAATACGCGGGTCCCTTTGGAATTCTTCAAGCTCTAGCAGATGGGACAAAACTACTTTTCAAAGAGGATCTTCTCCCATCTAGAGGAGATATTCGTTTATTCAGTATCGGACCGTCCATAGCAGTCATATCCATTTTACTAAGTTATTCAGTAATTCCTTTTAGCTATCGGCTTGTTCTAGCGGATCTCAGTATAGGGGTTTTTTTATGGATTTCCATTTCAAGTATTGCTCCTTTTGCACTTCTTATGTCAGGATATGGTTCGAATAATAAATATTCCTTTTTAGGTGGTCTACGAGCTGCTGCTCAATCGATTAGTTATGAAATACCATTAACTCCATGTGTTTTATCAATATCTCTACGTGCGATTCGTTTGGACATGAACTGTTACCTATTTCTTTTATTTCTAGGAAAGGAGTGGAATGTATTGAGTAGATATCCTCAATTTTTGATTCATAATTCCGGGTGATGAACTCAATTAGATAAGTTCTATGAGTGAAACAAAACAGCTTATCAATTTGCAGTAAAAAGATTGAGTCTCATTCCCTATGTACAAGAGTTAAGCATCAATAAGCATAAGCAGAATAAATGACCCCAAGATTCGTTGATTAGCGATCCGCGGGTAGAAAAGATCAACTATATGGAGTTTTCACTATTGTATGTCATATCCGGGGGTTGGGTAAAAATGAGTGGGCGGTTAGGAACACTAAGGTACATAACGGATTCGTAATGGAGATAATCTAAGTTACCTAAATAGGTCTCTCTGCATAAAAGGAATCCTAATGGGGGCTTTAAGTTAGTAGAAATGATCAAGCAGTACTTCCCCAGGATCCCGATTCTGAGTATGCTCCTACCCACTGGTTAAAGAAATGGCTATCAGAAACGAAATAACCTTTTTTTTAGAGCTTCCCTGTCTTTTTCTATGAAATGTGAAAGAAGAACCGGAACGAAAGAAATATGCAATAGAAAAGAAAAATACGAAATATTTTAGCTAGATTTATACAGATGGAATTCTTATCCAGATAGAATTCTTATCATGATTCATGAACTAATGTAATGCCTAATCCTTTTTCGTAATCAAAAAAAGGGTCAAAATAGCTATTGATACAATGAGTCTTTTATTGAAGGATTAAGTTATTACTGAACGAAGAGAAATTTCATTTTTGAAATGAGAAATATTTAGAAATAGAAAGGGGGAGATCAATTCAGAAGCACCTTTTTGTTATTATAGCAGACAGAATTGCATTGGTCTAATGTGGGACTCTCCGATACATCTTTACTCTATCTACTCAACTAACATATCGAGATAATAACGAGCCCGTCCTTAGATTTTTTTATGACGACCACCGAGGAGCCGTATGAGGTGAAAGTCTCATGTACGGTTCTGCAATAGCGATGGCAGCAGTGATGTTATCACCGACTATGATTATCTAACAGTTCAAGTACAGTTGATATAGTTGAGGCACAGTCCAAATATGGTTTTTGGGGTTGGAATCTGTGGCGTCAACCTATAGGGTTTACGGTTTTTCTAATTTCTTCCCTAGCAGAATGTGAGAGATTACCCTTTGATTTACCAGAAGCAGAGGAAGAATTAGTAGCAGGTTATCAAACCGAATATTCGGGTATAAAATTTGGTTTATTTTACGTTGCTTCCTATCTAAATCTACTAGTCTCTTCATTATTTGTAACAGTTCTTTACTTGGGGGGTTGGAATCTCCCTATTTCGTTCATATTGATTCCTGATTTTGTCGGAATAAATGAACTGGGTGGAGTCTTTGAAACAACAATTGGTATTTTTATTACATTAGCGAAAGCTTATTTGTTCCTGTTCATTTCTATCACAACAAGATGGACTTTGCCTAGGATGAGAATGGACCAACTATTAAATCTTGGGTGGAAATTTCTTTTACCTATTTCTCTCGGTAATCTATTATTGACAACTTCTTCCCAACTCCTTTCGCTGTAAAGACATAAGCCATTCATTGTATTCTAGATTCATAACTTCTCTCAAACAAGAGAAAGAAAATTTCAATTATTCATAGAGATTCACGATATGCTTCCTATGGTAACTGGGTTCATCAATTATGGTCAACAAACAGTAAGAGCTGCAAGGTATATCGGCCAAAGTTTCATGATTACCTTATCTCATACGAGTCGTTTACCTGTAACTATTAAATATCCGTATCAAAAATGGATTCCATCAGAGCGTTTCCGCGGGCGAATCCACTTTGAATTTGATAAATGCATTGCTTGTGAAGTATGTGTTCGTGTATGCCCTATAGATCTACCCATTGTTGATTGGAGATTCGAACCGCATATTCGAAAGAAACGATTACTTAATTATAGTATTGATTTTGGAATATGTATCTTTTGTGGTAATTGTGTCGAGTATTGTCCAACAAATTGTTTATCAATGACTGAAGAATATGAACTTTCTACTTATAATCGTCACGAATTGAATTATAATCAAATTGCCTTGGGTCGCTTACCAATGTCAGTAATTGGAGATTCCGTAATTCGAACCATTATGAATTCGAATCAAATCAAATAAAAAATGAGTAAACCGCTTGATTTTATTTCTAATTACTCCAATTTCCAATGACTTTTACTAAAGGAGCAAGGCCGCTTTTAGATCGAACAGACATTTCGTCTGTTCGATCTAATCTTCAACAAACCGCAGTCAATATTTTCCTGAAATTAGAGTTTTCCATTCGAATCAAAGCAACCAGAATATCCAAACTACGAATAAAAGAACCTGGATCCCTAGATACAGGTAAAGAAATAGGGGTAGCGCTATTAACAGCTTCAAGCCACTTTGGATCAATTCTTGGAGCCAGTCAAGAACGTCCAGTAAAAAATCACCGACTTCGCGTGAGAAAAGAGTCTTCGCAGACCTCAAGTCGGGAAAATAAATTTCAGGATCTCTGAGTACCATTAAAAACTCGCAAAGTAGTTTTCGGGTTTTTCTTATTAGAAGTCGTTCTACGAAAAATACGGCTCTGAATCCTTGGTGCCAGCCTTCGTTAAAAAAGGATAAGCGTCCCTCCGTAGTCCCTAACTTCTTCCTTGTTTTGTGTTTAAGAAGAATAGTCAGTGCTATCATTCCCAATAGCACCACTAGGAATATATTCATTTCTTGATCTGAAGGTAGTGGAGAGGAAAATCCTAAAATGGTTATATGAGTTTCTCTGCCCCACGCCTTCCAATCTGCGTCCCAATCTTTGTACGACTCGTGTAATTTCAATGGAAATAATAAAATAATTCGGGGTCTCTCCTTTTTTTTATTAATTTTTTTTAGGTCAAGTCCCTCCGTTGTGTTTTTTTGAATTGTTTGATCCTTTGGTTCAGTTGTACTTGCACCGAAGAAATATTGCACTTGATTTTCCGAATCCATTTTTCCTTGGTCTGACAATACTGATTTTTCCTCAAATGTATCTAGTTTTTGTTCAAATTCTTGGTAATCAGGGAAAAGGGTACCATGAAACTTGTTTATCCACACTTTTTCTTTGGAATCCCCCGTAGGGGTGATTAAATAATAATTTTCCTTCTTAACGCTTGGGGGTAATTTTATGGCTGTTCCACGAGAGGGCCCATTCAAAAAACAATCATACCTTTTAGGCAAGCATTCTTGTGCAGTCTCATCATTACATAATCGAGTCCGTTTTTCGAGTACATCCAGATCAAGAGACCCCCTTTCTAGAGCGTCAATTCGATTGAAAAGTTCGTTGCTCAGGCTATTTCTTTTTTGTTCATTGGTATAAATCCAATGATTATACAGTTCATCAGAGGGGAGTGTTTCTGGTGTGTACAAAAACCCCTTTCTTTCTATCATTTCAAAAAAGGTTGACAAACTGGGTGGATATGTAAAAGAAATTCTTAGTTTTCCATCACTTCGGCATGTATCAAAAAAATAGTCTGACATTTCATTTCTTAGATCCTTTTGATTTTGAAATCCATCATTTTTTATGTATCGCAATGGTCGATTCCATCGTTTATAGTCGAAAAAAAAAGTCACAAGAGGCGTTTCAAAACAGAAGAAGTCTTTCTTTTCTTTCAGTTTTTCATCTATGTTGTCCGAATCTTCCGCATCTATGTTGTCCAAATCTTCCGAAAAAAGGGAAGGGTCTTCCTCGGCGGATCTTTCTTGCCCCTGTTTGGAAGTTGTGTCTATTTCTACATCTGTTTCGTCCTCACTCTGCCCCCTTTCTGCCGTTGCCGAGGTATTTTTTCGTTTCTTTTTCTTATCCTCAGTCCTAATAGGTGACGGGATTCTGCCTAAATAGTAGACACAGGAAAGAAATACTAGAATGGTAAAGATTCGCTCCAGAGAATTTCTAAAGTCTGCGGCGCGGTACTTATTCAATCTAATAGAACGATTTTGCCGTATCCAGAATAAAAATACCAACTCAAACCCTTTCATGCATAAAATGTGACCAATGAACCAACCAACAAAACTACTTGTTAAAAATAATATCTTGTTGTTGTTGCATCGAAACATATAAATACTGATTAATCTGGGTAAGGTCGAACTCGGCAAAACGAAATGGTTGAATAGTGGAAAAATGAGATTCGTAAGGAATACATATTGAGTGCTTAAATTACGCATTCCATTTCTGGTAGTAGCTACCGAATCAAAAAATTCTTTGTCATTGCGCCAAAAGAAATAAAACAAAAGATAGAGTAGACCTAGCATAGTTATTGTATGAGGTCTACCCAATGCTAGATGGAGAGGTGCATAATAGATCGATAGGAACATGATGAGCTGCCCCATCAGAAAACCTGTTGTTGCTGATACATCCTTCTCGCTTCCTTCTTCCATAACCCGAGTTCGGAGAAGCAAGAGATAAGAGGGCCCTATGGCCCCTGCGGTCAGAAATCCATAATAGAGTCCAGCCACAACGACAGAATTGCTTATCTGCATGCATAAACGGACTAGAGTAGTCAGTCGAAAAATATTGGCCATCATTAGGCACCTCCCTTTGTTGTTGTATGCTCTCCAAACGGACGAGCAGAAGATTGGATTTGACTTTCTTTTGGATACGTCTTTCTATACATGCCCCCTATGGCCCCTGCGGTCAGAAATCCATAATAGAGTCCAGCCACAACGACAGAATTGCTTATCTGCATGCATAAAAAGACTCGAGTAGCCAGTCGAAAAATATTGGCCATCATTAGGCACCTCCCTTTGTTGTTGTATGCTCTCCAAACGGACGAGCAGAAGATTGGATTTGACTTTCTTTTGGATACGTCTTTCTATACATGCCCCCTATGGCCCCTGCGGTCAGAAATCCATAATAGAGTCCAGCCACAACGACAGAATTGCTTATCTGCATGCATAAAAAGACTCGAGTAGTCAGTCGAAAAATATTGGCCATCATTAGGCACCTCCCTTTGTTGTTGTATGCTCTCCAAACGGACGAGCAGAAGATTGGATTTGACTTTCTTTTGGATACGTCTTTCTATACATGCCCCCTATGGCCCCTGCGGTCAGAAATCCATAATAGAGTCCAGCCACAACGACAGAATTGCTTATCTGCATGCATAAAAAGACTCGAGTAGCCAGTCGAAAAATATTGGCCATCATTAGGCACCTCCCTTTGTTGTTGTATGCTCTCCAAACGGACGAGCAGAAGATTGGATTTGACTTTGTATACGTCTTTCTCGACATGCCCCCTATGGCCCCTGCGGTCCGAAATCCATAATAGAGTCCAGCCACTCTCTCAATTCGAAGATCCAGAATTTCACTTCAAAGCCTGTCTGCGGTTTTTTTGGCATGGTTGGTAAGTGTTGGTTTTGGCTGTTCACGATGTATGATGCCATGGCTGAATGGTTAAAGCGCCCAACTCATAATTGGCGAAGTCGTGGGTTCAATTCCTACTGGATGCACGCCAATGGGATGGGAGCGTTTCATAAGTTCAGTCTATTGGAACTGGCTCTGTATCATCATCATCAAAATGCCAGCCACAACGACAGAATTGCTTATCTGCATGCATAAACGGACTCGAGTAGCCAGTCGAACAAGATTGGCCATCATTAGGCACCTCCCTTTGGTGTTGTATGCTCTCCAAACGGACGAGCAGAAGATTGGATTTGACTTTCTTTTCTATACATCTTTCTAGACATGACCCCTATGGGACAAAATCTCGCAGAATCTTTTTCTGTTTATTGTGGATTCTCTCATTTCTTTCCTGTAATAGTTTCTTGTCTATTCGTCTACTTTCAGTGACTTTTAGTAGTGAAATTCGAGCTTTACACTCGAATCAAAGCAACCAGAATACCCAAAGTAAGACGGCAAGAAACCGGATCCCCAGAAAAAGAAACAGAAAAAGGGGAAGAGCTGTAGAAAGTGTCAGCCCACTTAGGATGAATTCTTGGAGCCAGTCAAGAAGGTCCAGTAACAAATCAACGAATTCGAGTGAGAAAAGAGTCTTCTCAGACCCAAAGTCGTTAAAATAAATTTTTACAAAATCAAGATCTCGAAGGAGGTTTATAAACTCGAACAGGATTTTCCAGGTTTTTTTTCGGAGAGTAAGTTCGACCAGAACTAACCCCTGGAAAGCCTTCTCCCAGCCTTCGTGGACAAAAACGAAACTCCCTTTTTCACCAGTTAGCCCTTTTTTTTGTTTTGTATGTTCTCCAAGCCTTCCAGCATAAGAGAAAGAATACACGGACTATAATAGTTCTGTAATCTGGTCGAAAAGTAGCTAGTCGAACCCAGTGGAACATCCAAATGAATCCATCTTTCCAATTTTTTTTGAATTTTACGGAAATCATTATTGTATGAGGTCTATCCAATGCTGGATGGAGAGGTGCATAATAGATCGATAGGAACATGATGCGCTGCCCCATCAGAAAACCTGTTGTTGCTGATACATCCTTCTCGCCTCCTTCTTCCATAACCATAACCCGAATTCGGAGAAGCAAGAGATAAGAGGGCCCTTTGGCCCCTGCGGTCAGAAATCCATAAAGGAGTCCAGCCACAACAACTGAATTGTTTATCCGCATGCATAAAAAGACTAGAGTAGCTAGTCGAAAAATATTGGCCATCATTAGACACCCCCCTTGAGTGAGTTTTTGTATGCTCTCCAAAAGGAAGAGCAGTAGATTGGATTTGACTTTCTATACATCTTTCTATACATGACCTCTATGGCACAAAATCTCGCAGAATCTTCTTCTGTTTATTGTGGATTCTCTCATTTCTTTCCTGTAATAGTTTCTTGTCTATTCGTCTACTTTCAGTGACTTTTAGTAGTGAAATTCGAGCTTTACACTCGAATCAAAGCAACCAGAATACCCAAAGTAAGACGGCAAGAAACCGGATCCCCAGAAAAAGAAACAGAAAAAGGGGAAGAGCTGTAGAAAGTGTCAGCCCACTTAGGATGAATTCTTGGAGCCAGTCAAGAAGGTCCAGTAACAAATCAACGAATTCGAGTGAGAAAAGAGTCTTCTCAGACCCAAAGTCGTTAAAATAAATTTTTACAAAATCAAGATCTCGAAGGAGGTTTATAAACTCGAACAGGATTTTCCAGGTTTTTTTTCGGAGAGTAAGTTCGACCAGAACTAACCCCTGGAAAGCCTTCTCCCAGCCTTCGTGGACAAAAACGAAACTCCCTTTTTCACCAGTTAGCCCTTTTTTTTGTTTTGTATGTTCTCCAAGCCTTCCAGCATAAGAGAAAGAATACACGGACTATAATAGTTCTGTAATCTGGTCGAAAAGTAGCTAGTCGAACCCAGTGGAACATCCAAATGAATCCATCTTTCCAATTTTTTTTGAATTTTACGGAAATCATTATTGTATGAGGTCTATCCAATGCTGGATGGAGAGGTGCATAATAGATCGATAGGAACATGATGCGCTGCCCCATCAGAAAACCTGTTGTTGCTGATACATCCTTCTCGCCTCCTTCTTCCATAACCATAACCCGAATTCGGAGAAGCAAGAGATAAGAGGGCCCTTTGGCCCCTGCGGTCAGAAATCCATAAAGGAGTCCAGCCACAACAACTGAATTGTTTATCCGCATGCATAAAAAGACTAGAGTAGCTAGTCGAAAAATATTGGCCATCATTAGACACCCCCCTTGAGTGAGTTTTTGTATGCTCTCCAAAAGGAAGAGCAGTAGATTGGATTTGACTTTCTATACATCTTTCTATACATGACCTCTATGGCACAAAATCTCGCAGAATCTTCTTCTGTTTATTGTGGATTCTCTCATTTCTTTCCTGTAATAGTTTCTTGTCTATTCGTCTACTTTCAGTGACTTTTAGTAGTGAAATTCGAGCTTTACACTCGAATCAAAGCAACCAGAATACCCAAAGTAAGACGGCAAGAAACCAGATCCCCAGAAGAAGAAACAGAAAAAGGGAAAAAACTGTAAAAAGTCTCACCCCAATCTTTATCAATACGAAGAACCGAATAAAAAGCTCAAGTAACAAATAACCTACTTCGGGTGATAAAAGGCCCTTTTCGTAAACAAATTCTGTAGAATAAAGTCCTAGAGAATAAAGAAATCTCAGGTGCTTTATAAACTCGAACAGAATTTTCCGGGTTTTTTTCCAGGAGTAAGTTCTACCAGAACTAACCCCTGGAAATCCCTCTCCCAGCCTTCGTGGACAAAAATGAAACGCTTTTCCTACCTAACTCCTTTTGAGTTTTGTCTGCAAGTAGAAGAGAAGTATCCAGCAGACAAACAAGAATAGACGGACTAACCTTGTTTGATCAGGAGGTAGTGGATTTAGTAACATAAGAAGTCTAAGGCCAAACCAGACACAGACAGTAGCTAGCTGGCAAAAGACTCTTGCCAGCCGTAAAAGATAGTAAATCATGATTTCTTTGGTGTTTTTTTTGTATGCTCTCCAACACAAAAATTCTCAAATATTCAAATATCTAGAAAAAAGGAGAATAAAAAAAGAAAAAAAGGGATAATAAAAAAAGAAAAACAGGAGGACGAAAACTCAACCGAATTAACCAAATCAATAAACGAATTACGCAAAGCAAGGACCTAATAAAGCAGGTAGATAGGTGAAAAACGATATAAAATTCAAGCCCTATCTCGAGCAAT